AAGAAAAGCCAAACGTGTAGTGATTTTTACTGATAACCGGGGAAATACTGATCCTAATAATAAGGATACTAATAATTCTAATAAAAGAGACGAAGTAGCTTTGATACGATATTCTCAACAATCTGATTTTCGTCGAGACATAATCAAAGGTTCAATGCGAGCCCAAAGATGTAAAACAGTTATTTGGGAACTTTTTCAAGCAAATGCACATTCTCCGCTTTTTTTGGACAGAACAGACAAATCACACCCTTTTTTTTTTGATATCTTCGGACTGATAAAACTCATTTTTAGAAATTGTATAGGAAAGGGGGCAGAATTAAAAATTTCAGATTATACAGAAGAAGAAATAAAAGAAAGGGAAAAAAAGGAAAAGGACAAAAAAGAAGAGAACAAAAGAAAAGAGAAAGCGCGAATAGAAGTAGCAGAAGCCTGGGATACCATTCCATTTGCTCAAGTAATAAGAGGTTCCATGTTAATAACTCAATCGATTCTTAGAAAATATATTATATTACCGTCATTGATAATAGCTAAAAATATTGGCCGTATTTTATTATTACAATTTCCTGAGTGGTCTGAGGATTTAAATGAATGGAATAAAGAAATGCATGTTAAATGCACCTATAATGGTGTTCAATTATCAGAAACAGAATTTCCGAAAAATTGGTTAATAGACGGTATTCAAATAAAGATGCTATTTCCTTTCTGTCTGAAACCCTGGCACAGATCTAAGCCACGGTCCTCTCATATAGATCGAATCAAAAAGAAAGGACAAAAAGATGATTTTTTTTTTTTAACGGTTTGGGGAATGGAAGCTGAACTTCCTTTTGGTTCTCCCCAAAAACGGCCTTCCTTTTTTGAACCCATTTTTAAGAAACTCAAAAAAAAAATTGGAAAATTTAAAAAAAAGTATTTTCTATTTCTAAAAGTTTTAAAAGAAAGAACAAAATTTCTAAATATCTCAAAAAAAACAAAAAAATGGATTATCAAGGGCATTCCATTTTTAAAAAAAATAAAAAAAGAACTCTCAAAAGTAAATCCAATTCTATTATTTAGATTGAGAGAAATATATAAATCAAGCGAAACTAAAAAAAAAAAAGAAAAAGATTCTATAACCCGCAATCATATAATTCATAAATCCTTTAGTCGAATTCAATCTACATATTGGACAAATTTTTTACTGACAGAAAAAAAAATGAAAGATCTGACTGATAGAACAAGCACAATCAGAAATCAAATAAAAAGAATTACAAAAAATAAAAAAAAAGTGACTCCAGAAATAAATGATAGTCCTAATAAAACAAGTTATAATGCTAAAAGATTCGAATCACCAAATTGGCAAATATTAAAAAGAAGAAATACTCGATTAATCCGTAAATTACATTATTTTATAAAATTTTTTACTGAAAGGATATACGCAGATATCCTTCTATCTATTATTAATATTCCCAGAATTAATATACAACTTTTTGTTGAATCAACAAAAAAAATGATTGATAAATCCATTTACAATAATAAAAAAAATAAAAAAAGAATTAATAAACCAAATCAAAATAAAATGAATTTTATTTCGACTATAAAAAAGTCACTTTATAATATTAGTAATAAGAATTCACAGAATTTTTTTGACTTATCCTCCTTGTCACAAGCATATGTATTTTACAAAATATCACAAACACAAGTTCTTAACTTGTATAAGTTAAGATCTATTCTTCAATATCACGGAACGTCTTTTTTTCTTAAGACTTCAATAAAAGATTATTTTGGAAAACAAGGAATAATTCATTATGAATTAAGACATAAGAAATTTCGGAATTCTGGAATAAATCAATGGAAAAACTGGTTAAGAGGTCATTATCAATACCATTTATCTCAGATTAGATGGTCTAGATTAATAGCAGCAAAATGGAAAAATAGAATCAATCAATGTCGTACAATTCAAAATCAAGATTTAAACAAAGAGAATTCATATGAAAAAGACCTATTAACTCATTACAAAAAACAAAACGATTACGAAGTATATTCATTACCAAATCAAAATGAGAATTTTCAAAAATACTATAGATATAATCTTTTATCTTATAGATCTATTAATTATGAAAATAAGAGGGACCCATATATTTATGGATCACCATTCCAAGTAAATAAGAATCGAGAGAGTTCTTATAACTACAACACACATAAACATAAGGGCAAATTTTTTGATATACTAGGGGATATCCCTATCAAAAATTATTTAGGAAAAAGTGATATTATGTATATGGAAAAAAATCCGGATCGAAAATATTTTGATTGGAAAATTCTCCATTTTTGTCTTAAAAATAAAATAGATATTGAGGCCTGGATCAAGATCGATACCAACAAGAATAAAAATACTAAAACCGGGACTAATAATTATCAAACAATTGATAAAATTGATAAAAAAGATCTTTTTTATCTTACGATTCCTCAGGATCAAGAAATCAATTCACCCAATCAAAAAAAAATCTTTTTTGATTGGATG